AAAAAAAAGAGTTCGCGTCACAATTTGAAATGAGTCTAGAATAAAGTATTCCGTGTGATCCCGATAATGGGATCTATTAATATACCCGATAGGGTTGATGCTAGTGCACGAATAATCATAGCTATTTCAATAGAACTTTTTGAAATTGATGGAGAAACTAATGAATTCTGTATATAAATTGTGGATGCATCGCTCCTCCCATTCTTCCCAGTGAACATCAATCTAATTATCTTGAGATAATAGTAAATAGAGATGACACTTGTGATGAGCGCTACCAGAACTGATGGGTACAAACCAGCTTTCCATCCATGCCAAAAGAGATAGAGTTTACCGAAAAAACCGGATGGTGGAGGGATACCCCCTAGGGATGGTGAACATAAAACCGGAGAGAATGTTAGAACAGGATCCTTCATGTATAATCCCGCGTAATCCCTAATATTATCAGTTCCGGTTCGTAAACCAAATGAGGTGGTGCAAGCAAAAGTTCCCAGGTTCATGAGTATATAAATAAACGTATGAGTTATCATACTTGCGTAACCGTTTTCCGGGTCTGCAGCAAGTACTCCAATCATAATATATCCAATTTGGCTTATAGAGGGATAAGCTAGCATACGTTTCATGCTTATTTGAGTAATGGCAATTAGATTTCCCACTATCATGCTAGAAGTGGCCAATAACCCTACCACCATATGCCACTCGTTAGGAAAATGCGGGAAAATTAGGCCGAAGAGTCGCGTAAATAAAGCCGGAGCTGCTACTTTAGAGGTGACAGAGAAAAAAGCAACGACTGGTGTAGGAGAGTCAGAGTCGAAAAGGAGATTCTCGATCTTTCCGCTCATCCGAAACCGTGCATGAAATTTTTACTTCACACGGCTCTTGGTTCATAAGAGATTCACGACTGATATTGCTCTTAAAACCCTCCTCGTGTATGTTTCAAATTCGTTATTCATTGAATAATTCATAATCATTCAATATTAGCACTAATTGTTAACTTCTCGAAGAATCCTTCGTCATTTGTTTAGATTACCCACCAGCAGTTTCGTCTCAAATTTTTTCTTGCTTGCTTGTCCTTTTTTACTTCTCACCGGAATCCTTTCGATAACTAAAAATACTTA